TTTATGGCTACAAAAACCGTTGAGAGTAGTTCTAGATCTGGGCCAAGACGAACTGGCGTAGGGAGTTTATTGAAACCATTGAATTCAGAATATGGAAAAGTAGCTCCAGGGTGGGGGACTACACCACTTATGGGAGTTGCAATGGCTCTATTTGCAATATTTCTATCTATTATTTTAGAAATTTATAATTCATCTGTTTTACTGGATGGAATTTCAATTAATTAGTTCATAAAAACTATGAAGTCTTAGTTTTTCAATCAAAAAAGATTATTTTACTTAGACTTACTTAATGCTTAAAATACTTAATACTTCAACTTAAGATTACCTAAGACTTGGATTTATAGACAATTCTGGCAGTTCGATCGTGAAATTTATTTGTTTCGATATTTCATTTCCGGAATATGAGCGTGTGACTTGTTATAATTGATCCTATTGATAATACAGAGAATGGACCTGTCATCTCTATCAAGATGATTCTACCTCGTCAGATATTTATTCTAGTCTCTGGAGCACGGACTATATAGAATAGATCAAGAAAAGAAATATTTGAACTATGATTCATACCTATTATTCAGACCTCGCAACCGGATTAAAAAAATGGAAATAGGTCTTTTATAAATCAAACAATTTTTTCCTTCATACTTCTTTTGACCGAAAGAAATCTCTTTCTCTAGATTTTGTTGAGTTATTACATTCATTAAAGAAGTGATGATCAAATGGTTTTTACTCAGAAAACCTTTGAGTTTAGCTTTGGTTTTTCTTAAATCATCGTGGTTTTAGTATGAATCTGAGGTTTCAATTGATTCATAGGGTCTCAACAAGATAATTCCTATCAAAAAAAAAAAGATAGGGAAGAGAAGATTCAAGAGGCCTGTCGGGATTAACATAAAGAAAGATGGATGAGCCAACTTGAGATTTTATTTCTTGGCATTATCATCACAAAGAAGAGATTCCGGATTCTTCTTACTTCGTATCTTTTGGTCAAATCGAGTCAAGCGGCTAAGCCACAAGAAGTTTTAAACTCTCTATTCCATATCCGTTGAAACTAGTATTTGTGTGTTTCGGCTTGAGCCGTACGAGATGAAATTCTCATATACGGCTCTCAGAGGGGGAGTCTTTCTTGGGTTACCTATCTCAATAAAGTATATGATTGGTTCGAGGAACGTCTCGAGATTCAAGCGATTGCAGATGATATAACTAGTAAATATGTTCCTCCTCATGTCAACATATTTTATTGTCTAGGGGGAATTACACTTACTTGTTTTTTAGTACAAGTAGCTACGGGTTTTGCTATGACCTTTTACTATCGTCCAACTGTTACAGAGGCTTTTTCCTCTGTTCAATACATAATGACTGAGGCCAACTTTGGTTGGTTAATTCGATCAGTTCATCGATGGTCAGCAAGTATGATGGTTCTAATGATGATCTTGCACGTATTTCGTGTGTATCTTACGGGTGGGTTTAAAAAACCCCGCGAATTAACTTGGGTTACAGGAGTGGTTCTGGCTGTATTGACCGCATCTTTTGGCGTAACTGGTTATTCCTTACCTCGGGACCAAATTGGCTATTGGGCAGTAAAAATTGTAACAGGCGTGCCTGAAGCTATTCCTATAATAGGATCGCCTTTGGTAGAATTATTACGTGGAAGTGCTAGTGTGGGCCAATCCACTTTGACTCGTTTTTATAGTTTACATACTTTTGTATTGCCTCTTCTTACTGCCGTATTTATGTTAATGCACTTTTCAATGATACGTAAGCAAGGTATTTCGGGTCCTTTATAGAGAAGGCAGATCATAGATATTTGTAATTTATCATATCGGGGAGGAACAAGAGTCTTTCATTGCTACAAATATGGATTATTTAAAAATAAGGCATGTTATTTGGATACTTCTATTCAACTCTGAAGTATTGTTTATTTGATACGAATCGAATAGTTGAATGAAGTATATTTTCCTAAAAGAGGATGGATTATGGGAGTGTGTGACTTGAACTATTGATTGGTCCATGCAGATATATGATTTTATCCGCCACGTTGGAATTCACAACCCAATGTGTCTCCGCATCCAACCATCACGTAAGTCCCTTTATGTAGCATAGGATAGACCGGTTCGCTTGAGGAGAATATTTTCTATGATCATACCCGAATCATGTCATGCATGAAAAGGCTCCGTAAGATCCCTAGAATAAGTGATGTGGAATCCAATGTTCTATTTATTCCACTTTTTTTTTTTTTTTTTAGTAATTTTCTTATAATTAATTGCTAGTATTAGTATTTCGTATTAATTTGATAGTAATCTTAGTCAGTTTTTTATAGTATGTAGATGCATTCATTTCCTCTGCATCGACCCTGATCTATGATACTATCGGAGTTAAATAAGGGATCTAAGGAAGCACAGGGGCTAGACTTTATTAGTAACAAGTAAAAACTTTGTATTTTTGTATGTAACACAATCGAGATGTTGTGGGGATAAATACCAACCAAAAGACATGAATGAGACAATCCAAAAAGCACTTGATCATGATCGAATTTGTAAGCCTACTTGGATATTGAGCATTTCCTTGTTGCCAGAACTGAATTCTTTACAATGAATCGTTGCAACTCGGGGAAATGGAATTTGATAAATCTTTTCTTACATAGAGTCATTCTACATTATATATGTAGATATGTATGAAATATAGAAATATAGATATTCTATGGACCTAGGACCTATTTATGTTCTATGGATCTATTTCTGTAATTCTTTTGATTCTTGCTCGAGCCGGATGATAAAAAATTATCATGTCCGGTTCCTTTGGGGGATGGATCTACAATAATTCACCTATCCAAATAACAAAGAAACCTGATTTGAATGATCCTGTATTAAGAGCTAAATTGGCTAAAGGGATGGGACATAATTATTATGGAGAACCTGCATGGCCCAATGATCTTTTATATATTTTTCCAGTAGTAATTTTAGGCACTATTGCATGTAATGTGGGCTTAGCAGTTCTAGAGCCGTCAATGATCGGTGAACCGGCGGATCCGTTTGCAACTCCGTTGGAAATATTACCCGAATGGTACTTTTTTCCCGTATTTCAAATACTTCGCACAGTACCCAATAAGTTATTGGGTGTTCTTTTAATGGTTTCAGTACCAATAGGATTATTGACAGTACCTTTTTTGGAGAATGTCAATAAATTCCAAAATCCATTTCGTCGTCCAGTAGCTACAACAGTCTTTTTGATCGGTACCGCAGTAGCTCTTTGGTTAGGTATTGGAGCAACTTTACCTATTGAGAAATCCCTAACTTTAGGTCTTTTTCAAATTGATTAAACCGTGAAATACCACGACATAGGTATCTAAGGAAGATCCCCTTCTGGATCTTCCCTAGATACATCTATCTTATTATGATCTATTCTGCAAATATATGGACCGTGTCGAAGATGAAAAACTCATTCTATTCTTTTTTCTTTCTAAAAACTAAAAAATGAAAAAAAGTCCAATGGATTTAAAATGAAAACTTTTTCTTAGGTAAATTGATTGCAAAATGTTTCTGTAGAGTGCCCAATATCTGTTTTACATCTTCTATGCGAAAATCTTCCATTTTCATAAGATCTTCTTGACTGTAACTCAAAAGGTCCAATAATGTATGTATATTGGACCTTTTGAGACAATTATAGGTCCTGGAAGACAATTCTGATTGGTCAATAAAAATACATGTCAATGGAATTCCTTTTTTGTTTTTCTTAAGATTAGTGAATCTGTCTTGAAAGGAAAAAAGGGGTAGATTCCATCTGTTTTCATTTTCCTTGAAATTCATGTCCTCTTCCTCTGCATGTAGAAAAGGAATCAATAAATCAATCAAATTACGAGAAGCTTCATAAAGTGCTTCTTTAGGAGTTAAACTTCCATTCGTCCATATTTCTAGAAAGAGTATCTCTTGGTTTTCATTCCCATTCCCATAAGAATGAATACTATGATTTGCATTTCGAACAGGCATAGATACAATATCTATAGGATAACTTCCATCGTGAGAGTCATTTGTGGATTTCATACGATATCCGCGATCTCTCTTGATTTGTAATTCAATACACAAATCAATTGGTTCTGTCAGGTTAGCTATATGCTGTGTCGTGTCAACTATTTCTACAGAAGGTGGTGAGATGATATCTTGAGCTGTTATGTATTTTGGACCCCTGACGCAAACGGATGCGTCCCTAACTCCATAGAGATTACTTCTCAATACAATCTCTTTCAAATTTATTAAAATCTCATGTACTGATTCTTCAATACCCGCTATCGTAGAATATTCATGCAGCACATTTTCAGATTTTACACGTGTGATATATGTTCCTTCTATTTCTCCAAGTAAAGCCCTTCGCATAGCAATACCTATAGTATAGGCTTGACCTTTCATAAGCGGGGACAGAACAAAACGACCATAATAAAGACGCTTGCTGTCTACTCTTGATTCAACACATTTCCACTGTAGTGTTCGAGTGGATCCTGCTACTTCTTCTCGAACCATACTATTATTTTTCTTTTCTTTATGATTATTGGATCAGATCATTGAATCATTTATTTCTCTTGGAATCTCTTGAATTCTTATTTCTACACACGTCTTTTTTTAGGGGGGCGACATCCATTATGCGGCATGGGTGTTACATCACGTACGAAACTTAATAGCATCACATTTCTACGAATGGCTCGTAATGCCGCATCTCTTCCGAGACCTGGACCTTTTATCATAACTTCTGCTCGTTGCATACCCTGATCAACTAATGTACGAATAGCATTAAATGCCGCGGCTTGAGCAGCATAGGGTGTTCCTTTTCTTGTGCCTCTGAATCCAGAAGTACCTGCGGAAGCCCAAGAAACCACCCGACCTCGTACGTCTGTAACAGTTACAATAGTATTGTTGAAACTCGCTTGAACATGAATAACTCCTTTTGGTATTCTACGTTCATTCTTATTTGAACCAATACGTGCATTCTTACGTAAACCAATTTTTGCTATAGGTTTTGTCATATTTTATTAAATCATATTCATAAGAATAAAATAAAAAGAAAGAAGAATCAGAAATCTACAGAAAGATACGGGGATATCCATTTCATATGAAAACGAATCCTTTCTTCTTTCTTTTTACATGTACATGGGTTTGAAAAAGTACTTGATTTAGAACTTGAGAAGGATTACCCCTGTCTCTGTTTATGTCTCGGATTGGAACAAATGACTATAATTCGCCCCCGCCTACGAATCAAGCGACATTTTTCACAAATTTTACGAACAGAAGCCCTTATTTTCATATTTATCATTCCTTACTTTCATTCTGAATCTATTTTTTTGGAAAAAAGAATCAGTTTATTGCATTTTTGAACTTCGAATTATATCCCTACGAAAAGTATGTTTAAAAGAATGATCTAATCGTTCGAATCTTTTTTGCGAAGTCTATAAATTATACGTCCCCTGGTTGAATCATAACGACTCATTTCGATTTTGACTCTATCTCCGGGTAGTATACGTATAAAACTGCGCCGGATTCTCCCTGAAATATAACCTAGAATTAGATCTTCATTATCTAACCGAACTCGGAACATACCGTTGGGAAGTGATTCAGTAATTAAACCCTCATGAATCAATTTTTGTTCTTTCATTCCAGGGAACCCCCTTTAAGTATCAACTAATAGAGGAAGAGTTCTATAATTCACTTCTCCTCTCTATTTTACAAATAGTAAGTTCGAGAGAAAATTAGGGTACCCAGGAGAATCACCATATATAACACAAAATCTCTCCTCCAATTTTTTCTAGTCGAGCTTCTCGATCTGTCATTATACCTCGAGAAGTAGAAAGAATTACAATTCCCATTCCACCTAAAATCTTAGGAATTCGTTGATAGTTGGAATAGATTCGTAGACCGGGTCGGCTTATACGTTTTAAAATCATTTTATTCCCTTTCCTAGTCTTTCTATGTCGTAAGGTTGAAACCAAGAAATTTTTTTTACTTTCTTGATGTTTTCGAACGTTCTCAATAAAACCTTCTCGTAAAAGTATTTTCACAATGTTTTTAGTGATATTAGTAGATACTATTTGAACTCTTCCCTTTTGATCTATGTCAGCATTTCTTATAGAAGTTATTATATCGGCAATAATGTCCCTACCCATGACGAACTATAGTTATTGGTGCCTCCTCATTTTGATATAATCAACATGCTTCTTTTTTGTTTTATTTTTTATTGAATTTTTTTTTGAAATTCTTAAATTCTAAAAAATTATTCTAAATCTCAAATATATGCATGAGACACAATCTATTAATCGGATCTATTTCAGATATTTGAATATTCTATATTTCTATATATAGAATAGATAGGATATATCCTATTTTCATCTATAAGACTTCGGGTGCTAATGAAACTATTTTAGTAAAATTCAACTGTCGCAATTCCCGAGCAATCGCACCAAAAATTCGAGTTCCTTTTGGATTTCCTTCTTGATCAATGATAACCGCTGCATTGTCATCATATCGTATTATAATGCCGTTGTCACGTTTGAGTTCTTTACACGTGCGTACAATCACAGCTCTAATTATTTCTGATCTTTCTAGAGGCATGTTGGGCACTGCTTCTTTGATTACAGCAACAATAACATCGCCAATATGAGCATATCGGTGATTACCGGTTCCTATGATTCGAATACACATCAATTCTTTAGCTCCACTGTTATCCGCTACATTCAAAAGGGTCTGAGGTTGAATCATATCATTTTTATTTGAATCTCTTATTTCAATGCAAGGGATAATGGAAAAAAGAAATATTGTCTGTCCAGAGATAAAGAAATCTGTGGTTGTTTTTTCATTCTCAATACTCCTTCCTTATTCTTTTACTTTTGTTTACCTATCCTGAAATAACAAATAGAGTTCGTATAGGCATTTTGCATGCAGCTATTTCCATAGCAGTTTTGGCTACAGTTTCTGATACTCCACTCATTTCATAAAGTATTCGGCCCGGTTTCACAACGGATACCCAATATTCGGGAGATCCCTTGCCCGAACCCATACGTGTTTCTGTAGGTCTTACAGTAACAGGTTTGTCGGGAAAGATACGTACCCATATCTTTCCACCACGACGTGCATATCGTGTCATTGCTCTTCGCCCTGCTTCTATTTGTCTAGCTGTGATCCAAGCAGGTTCAAGTGCCTGAAGAGCATATCTGCCAAAACAAATATGATTGCCTCGGCAAGATATTCCCTTCATTCTACCTCTATGTTGTTTACGAAATCTGGTTCTTTTGGGGTTATAGTTGATGGTTGTTTCTGAATTCCATCTCTACTGCAGAGCCGGACATGAGAGTTTCTTCTCATCCAGCTCCTCGCGAATGAAATGATTCAAGAATATTAAATATACACATGTATTTATGTATTTCATTCTCTCAAAATGAAAAGAAAGAATATACTAATTTTTTTTATATTGAATTTGTTACATAGGTAACTTTATATATAACTAACTAGATAACTAGGTGTGTTTGTTTATATATAATGCTTCTTTCTTTTATCAAGATTTCTAAAGTATTTTACTTTACCTCTATTGAAATTGAATCACGCCAATAAATAAAATCCTTAAATGAAATAAAAATTAAAAATAAAGAAAGGTTTCGCGGGCGAATATTGACTCTTTCCTCCTTCATTTGTAGGATAAATCCATGACCATTCAGAAGAAATCCATTTTTTCTTGGTTCATTTCGCCATCCTACCCAATGAATCATTAGGATTGATTCGTTTTCAAGAAAATCCTATGTAGTCACAGGTTCCATCGTTCCCATAGCTTCTCCTTTAATGTTTAGGCCTGAACTCTGCAATGGAGCTCTCAACAAAATCTCTTATTTGTTTCCGAGTCAATCTCCTCAGTTTTTCTTAACCCGAAGCTCGATTAAATTATTCTCTATTTTCTATCTCTATTTTCTATTCTTTATATTATGATTTGAATTTCATTTCTTTTATTTTATTTTTCTATCTTCTTTCTATTTTTTATTTGTATATTTCTTATTCTATTGTATTGTAATTGTATATTTTAGTATATTTTATTTTATTTTAGATTGATGTTGATGCTTTATAACACTGCCTTTTTTATGGGGTAATTTTTCATAAACCATACATATGGGAATCATATATCATTGAGATCTTTATTCTCTCTTTCTATCATCCTTCCATTTTTCCACATCCCTTTTTTTTTCACAATTCATAATCAGATTTCTTTTTTATGAAAAGAATTTCAGTTGCTACAATGCTACAACTATATGATCGATTCAGTCATATAGTGACTGTTTCTTGGGATCTCGACAATACGAAGCAATAAGTTGGTTATTAGTTTTGAGTTTCTTTAGTTTTTATAGTTACTAAGTTTATAGTGGGGTTAGCCTGTTTTTTTCAATCTCAATTCTAAAGAAAAAACTAACGAGTCACACACTGAGCATAGCAATTATACTAAAATCTAAATTAAATAAAGGGTAAATCAAATTTTTATTCAACCTTATAGAATTAGAATTGTTTGTTTTTCTTTGATTAAGAAAAAGAAGAAAAGAGTTTAGAAATTCTTTCTATCGATAACCAGAATGGCGAAATAAAGAAAGAGAAAGGTCCATTCTTCTTCTTTTCTTATTCTTGGTTTACAAATATCCAAATTTTGATGCCTAAGACTCCATAGATAGTTCTAATTGTATGGGAACAGTGATCAATTTTAGCGCGAATTGTTTGTAAGGGAACCCTGCCTTCTCTTATCCATTCGACACGTGCAATCTCTTTTCCGTCGATACGCCCTGCAATTTGCACTTGAATCCCTTTTGTACCCGTTTGTTCAGTTAATTCAATAGCTTTTTTCATTGCCTTTCGAAATGAGACTCTATTTTTTAATTGTAAAGCTATATATTCTGCAAGAATATTAGGTTGTCCATAAGGCTTTTCAATTCTTGTGATAGCAATGTTGAGTCTCCGGTTTACAGAATGAAATTCTTTTTGTACATTCATCTGTAATTCTTCGACTCCCCGTGTTCGTCCTTCTATTAATAAATTGGGAAATCCAATATAGATTATGACCTGAATCAAATCTATTCTTTTTTGAATTACTATATGGGCAATTCCTTCAAAACCTGAGGATATTCTCTTATTTTTTTTTACATAGTCCTTAATACAATTCCGTATTCTTTCATCTTCTTGTAGACCCTTGGAAAAATTCTTTGGTTTTGCGAACCAAAAAGAATGATGACTTTGAGTTGTTCCAAGTCTGAAACCAAGTGGATTTATTTTTTGTCCCATATTTTTCTATTCTTTTTCCATCCATTTTTTTTCTAAATAGGAATCTAAAATTTAGATTTTTCTTTTAAAAAAATCTTTATATGACAAGTGGTTTTTTTTATCAGATAACTACGCCCTCGAGCCCGGGGTCTTAACTTTTTCACAATAGCACCTCTATTGACTTCAGCTTTACTAATAAATAAATCAGCTTCATTCAAACCCATATTATGACTAGCATTTGCTGCTGCAGAATAAACTAATTTTAAAATTGGATAAGATGCCCTATAAGGCATTAGTTCCAATATCATGAGTGTTTCTTCATAAGAACGTCCGCGAATCTGATCAATTACTCTTCGTGCTTTGAAAACAGACATACATATATGTTGAGCTAACACTTTTGCTTCTCTATCCGAATTTTCGTTCTTTATCATAAAAGTTCTCCCCCGCCAATGAATGATAAGTGCCTAGGTGAAGTATAGTATAAGATAAGTCAGAAAAGTGAGTATATTAGTATACTAGAAAAAGAAATATACCTATACTCTTACTATAAGATAAAGACTCTTAAGTCTAAATACTAAATACTATTAGAAAGACTATTAAGATAAGGCTTTTCACATGAATACTTAGTAGAACGACTAACGACGAGATTTATTATCGTTTCTCGCGTGTCTCACGAAAGTTAGAGTAGGTGCGAATTCTCCCAATTTGTGACCGACCATACGATCTGTGATATAAATAGGTAAATGTTCCTTTCCATTATGAATAGCGATTGTATGGCCAATCATTGTGGGTATAATGGTAGATGCCCGAGACCAAGTCACTATGATTTCTTTCTCCTCCCTCCTGTTGAGTTTTTCAATTCTTCCCGCTAAATGATTAGCTACAAAAGGATTTTTTTTTAGTGAACGTGTCACGGCTGATTACTCCTTTTTTTCCATTTTTGAAATTGGCATTCTATGTCCAATATCTCGATCTTAATCTGAAGTATAATGATGAATGGAAAAAAGAGAAAATCCTTTAGCTAGATAAGGGAAGGGGCGGATGTAGCCAAGTGGATCAAGGCAGTGGATTGTGAATCCACCATGCGCGGGTTCAATTCCCGTCGTTCGCCCATCACATTATTTCCAATTCCAAAGATTCAATTTTCAATGTTTCTATTTACGGCGACGAAGAATAAAACTATCACTATATTTGTTCCTTTTCCTACTTCTTCTTCCAAGCGCAGGATAACCCCAAGGGGTTGTGGGTTTTTTTCTACCAATTGGGGCTCTCCCTTCACCGCCCCCATGGGGATGGTCTACAGGGTTCATAACTACTCCTCTTACTACAGGACGCTTACCTAGCCAACACTTAGATCCGGCTCTACCCAAACTTTTTTGGTTCACCCCAACATTACCCACTTGTCCGACTGTTGCTAAGCAGTTTTTGGATATCAAACGGACCTCCCCAGATGGTAATCTTAATGTGGCCGATTTACCCTCTTTTGCAATCAGTTTCGCTACAGCGCCTGCTGCTCTAGCTAATTGTCCACCCTTTCCAAGTGTGATTTCTATGTTATGTATGGCCGTGCCTAAGGGCATATCGGTTGAAGTAGATTCTTCTTTTTTCTCAATCAAAACCCCTTCCCAAACCGTACAAGCTTCTTCCAAAGCATACGGCTTTCTAGATGTATATGATGATATCTAGACAGATGGATATGATGATATCTAGACAGATGGATCTTATATGAATCGTATGATGAAGTACCACATGAGTGGATATATAGGAATCCAAATCTGCCGAATCACTCATGTTATGATCTTCTACATCCTAGGTCTCCCCGTTCCGTCATCTGGCTTATGTTCTTCATGTAGCATTCAGACCGGATGACTCTATGAAATTACGTCGATACTTCCACATATTACGGGTAACGTAGGAGACATCTCTATTTTTCCCCGGGGGTCTTTCTAATTACCACTGCTTAGCTTTCAATTCGCCTCTGACCATCAAATTAAATGTGAATAACCCGTCCTCCTCTCTTTGAAACAAGGGGCGCTTCCGGTTCTGTGCGCGCTTCAAACAATTTTGTCTTCTCCATATTACCATATCTCTAGAGTCAATAATTTTCTATGAGGAACTACTGAACTCAATCACTTGCTGCCGTTACTCAACAGTTTTCTGTTGAGGTCTATCCCGTAGAGGTACTCCGATTGGATCAGTGATCGATTCCTAGGTTTCGTCGTAAACCTAATTGGTTACTTCCAATTACGTAAATCAATAGTTCAAACCGCACTCAAAGGTAGGGCATTTCCCATTGATATAGGAACTTCTGTACCAGAAACAATGGTATCTCCAATTATAGCCCCTCTGGGATGTAAAATATATCTCTTCTCACCATCCCCATAGTGTATGAGACAAATGTATGCATTTCGATTAGGGTCATATTCTATGGTTACGATTCTACCAGATATCTCTTTTTCATTCCGTCGAAAGTCGATTTTACGGTATAGACGCTTATGACCTCCCCCTCTATGCCCTGCGGTAATGATCCCTCTGGCATTACGACCTTTACCACAACGATGCTGTCCATAGATCAAATTCTTTCGTGGATTGGATTTCACTTGACTGTCTACGGCTCCATTGCGTGTGCTCGGGGTAGAAGTTTTGTATAAATGTATTGCCGTGTTATTAAGTCTTTTGCTTTAAGTTCTTTTCTCTATAAGAGGTGGGATAGAATAACCCGGTTGAAGCGTAATGATCATACGTCTGTAATGCATTGTATGTCCCATCCTTCTACCCTTTCCCGGGAGTCGATGACTATTCATAGCTATTACCTTGACACCAAAGAAGAGTTCGACCCAATGCTTTATTTCTGTCCTAGTTGATCCTGATTCGACATTAGAAGTATATTGATTGTTCCCCAATAACCGAATACTTTTTTCTGTAAATACTGCATATTTGATTCCATCCATAAATCCATTTTCTTCCCTATGAGTTCCAGTATCGATAAGAATTATAGTTCTTACTGTTCATATGTTATGGTATGAATATACCATACCAATTCGCTATGTATGGATGATGAGATTCCATTGATACAGAGCCAATTCCAATAGACTTATTGAATGTTCCCATTGGCGTGCATCCAGCAGGAATTGAACCTACGAATTTGCCAATTATGAGTTGGGCGCTTTAACCATTCAGCCATGGATGCTTAACAGGGATCATCGTACATCGTGAATAACCAAATTCCAATTGAAATGAAATCTTTAGGAGGAATCAATGAAACGACATCAATTCAAATCCTGGATATTCGAATTGAGAGAGATCAAGAATTCTCACTATTTCTTAGATTCATGGATCAAATTCGATTCAGTGGGATCTTTCACTCACATTTTTTTCCACCAAGAACGTTTTATGAAACTCTTTGACCCCCGAATTTGGAGTATCCTACTTTCACGTGATTCACAGGGTGCAACAAGCAATCGATATTTCACGATCAAAGGTGTAGTACTGCTTGTAGTAGTGGTCCTTATATCTCGTATTAACAATCGAAAGATGGTTGAAAGAAAAAATCTCTATTTGATGGGGCTTCTTCCTATACCTATGAATTCCATTGGACCCAGAAAGGAGACATTGGAAGAATCTTTTTGGTCTTCCAATAGAAATAGGTTGATTGTTTCGCTCCTGTATCTTCCAAAAAGGAAAAAGATTTCTGAGAGTTGTTTCATGGATCCGCAAGAGAGTACTTGGGTTCTCCCAAGAAAGAAAAAGCGTATCATGCCTGAATCTAACCGGGGTTCGCGGTGGTGGAGGAACCGGATCGGAAAAAAGAGGGATTCTAGTTGTCAGATATCTAATGAAACCGTAGCTGGAATTGAGATCTCATTCAAAGAGAAAGATAGCAAATATCTGGAGTTTCTTTTTTTATCCTATACGGATGATCCGATCCGCAAGGACCATGATTGGGAATTGTTTGATCGTCTTTCTCCGAGGAAGAAACGAAACATAATCAACTTGAATTCGGGACAGCTATTCGAAATCTTAGGGAAAGACTTGATTTGTTATCTAATGTCTGCTTTTCGTGAAAAAAGACCAATTCAGGGGGAGAGTTTCTTCAAACAACAAGGAGCTGGGGCAACTATGCAATCCAATGATATTGAGCATGTTTCCCATCTCTTCTCGAGAAACAAGTGGGGTATTTCTTTGCAAAATTGTGCTCAATTTCATATGTGGCAATTCCGCCAAGATCTCTTCGTTAGTTGGGGGAAGAATCAGCACGAATCGGATTTTTTGAGGAACGTCTCGAGAGAGAATTGGATTTGGTTAGACAATGTGTGGTTGGTAAACAAGGATCGGTTTTTTAGCAAGGTACGGAATGTATTGTCAAATATTCAATATGATTCCACAAGATCTATTTTCGTTCAAGTAACGGATTCTAGCCAATGGAAAGGATCTTCTTCTGATCAATCCAGAGATCATTTCGATTCCGTTAGAAATGAGAATTCAGAATATCACACATTGATCGATCAAACAGAGATTCAGCAACTAAAAGAGAGATCGATTCTTTGGGATCCTTCCTTACGAACAGAGATAGAATCAGATCGATTCCCGAAATGCCTTTTTGGATCTTCCTCCATGTCCTGGCTATTCACGGAACCTGAGAAGCGGATGAATAATCATCTGCTTCCGGAAGAAATCGAAGAATTTCTTGGGAATCCTACAAGATCAATTCGTTCTTTTTTCTCTGACAGATGGTCAGAACTTCATCTGGGTTCGAATCCTACTGAGAGGTCCACTAGAGATCATAAATTGTTGAAGAAAAAACAAGATGTTTCTTTTGTCCCTTCCAGGCGAGCGGAAAAGAAAGAAATGGTTGATATATTCAAGATAATTACGTATTTACAAGATACCGTCTCAATTCATCCTTCGGAACCAGATCCGGGATGTTATATGGTTCCGAAGGATGAACCGGATATGGACAGTTCCAATAAGATTTCATTCTTGAACAAAAATCCATTTTTTGATTTCTTTCATCTATTCCATGACCGGAACAAAGGGGGATACGCGTTACGCCACGATTTTTTTGAATCAGAAGAGAGATTCCCAGAAATGGCGGATCTATTCACTCTATCAATAACCGAGCCAGATCTGGTGTATCATAGGGGATTTGCCTTTTCTATTGATTCCTACGGGTTGGATCAAAAAAGATTCTTGAATGAGGTATTCAACTCCAGAGATGAATCGAAAAAGAAATCTTTATTGGTTCTACCTCCTCTTTTTTATGAGGAGAATGAATCTTTTTCTCGAAGGATCAGAAAAAAATCGGTCCGGATCTACTGCGGGAATGAGTTGGAAGATCCCAAACTAAAAACAGCGGTATTTGCTAGCAACAACATAATGGAGGCAGTCAATCAATATAGATTGATCCGAAATCTGATTCAAATCCAATATAGCACCTATGGGTACATAAGAAATGTATCGAATCGATTCTTTTTAATGAATAGATCCGATCGCAACTTCGAATATGGAATTCAAAGGGATCAAATAGGAAATGATACTCTGAATCATATAACTATAATGAAATATACGATCAACCAACATTTATCGAATTTGAAAAAGAGTCAGAAGAAATGGTTTGATCCTCTTATTTCTGGAACTGAGAGATCCATGAATCGGGATCCTGATGCATATAGATACAAATATGCATATAGATACAAATGGTCCAATGGGAGCAAGAATTTCCAGGAACATTTGGAAC